GTCCCTGGATCCCTGAACTAAATAATTCTTTTTCTAGGAATATAAAAATTTTTCGATAACTTCTTGATCCCCCTTATCTTATTTTTTTGTTAATTTCCGTAGTGGGAGCCCCCTTTCTTTTTATTTTCTGGTGGACCAACCCCTCCCTAAAAGAATCCTATCTTCCCTTCCGTATTATTTCTATACTCTATATTATTAATTTTATTAATATGAATTAAGAGTCCTTTTCTTAATTGATTTATTCTATTAACTACTCTTTTTTTCTTATTCTATTAACCATTGATTCTTATCTTATTCAAATAATATCGGTAGAGTTGATTGACAACTGGAAGAAGCGGTTCATACAATGGGCATCGGATAGACGTTAGGCAAATATGCCGCCCCTATCGTCTAGCGGTTTAGGACATCTCTCTTTCAAGGAGGCAACGGGGATTCGACTTCCCCTGGGGGTAGGGGGTACTACAAAGGTAAGTTGATCATATTATGGATTACCAATATACCCCGAAGCACCAAAACAAAGAGGTTCTTCTTGGGTCTGGGTCGATGCCCGAGCGGTTAATGGGGACGGACTGTAAATTCGTTGGCAATATGTCTACGCTGGTTCAAATCCAGCTCGGCCCAACAATTCACCAATATACCATGAGATGATATAACCCCCCCGTCCTTCAGAAATACCCGATACGGACGAATAAAAACAGAATCAAATTTTCTGCTCGATCCCTTATTTCCCTGGGATTGTAGTTCAATTGGCCAGAGCACCGCCCTGTCAAGGCGGAAGCTACGGGTTCGAGCCCCGTCAGTCCCGACAGATTCAATAAGTAGATCAATCATCTTTCCTTTTTCTGTCAACAGGGGAGCAGGAAGTAAAATTTCATTCCCAGGGGGGTTCTTTTTTCTTTACCTTTCGTTTTGCCTTTCTCATCAAACAAATAGGAGGATTTTCATTACTTCAAGTAGTACTGATTGGTATTAGAAAGACCTATGTAGATTTGTACAATTGATGGTAGCACTAAAGTCAGTATTCCAAGAGATACTGAATCTGTTTTTGCGATGGAATAGAGGACTATATGTTTCTTAAGCGCACATACAAAAATGGAATTCTTTTCTTGTACAATACAAAATTAATTTAACAGAATTCCCCCGATAGAATACTTTAAAAAGTCTCCCTTTATGGCTCCGGTTTTGTTTGTGTAACCTCAATTGCTAATGTGAAGTATAAAAAATAGATTTCATTCAAAAGTAATTTTTTATTGGACCGGGAATCCTATTTTGGATTCAGTATGGATAAAAGATCTTCCTATGTTATACTATTCAATTCGCGACGACGAATTTATTTGATAGCTCAGATATTGTTATTCATGATATTGATCCGATTCAAAATCATTGAGAGATAATTCATTCATTGAATTTAAGAATTTACAGTCGAAAGATTTATCATCTCTATGGGATTAAATCCCGAGTTATTGTGAAGTAAAAAAAAGATGAGATTATGGAAGTAAATATTCTTGCATTTATTGCTACTGCACTGTTCATTCTAGTTCCTACTGCTTTTCTGCTTATCATTTATGTAAAAACAGAAAGTCAAAATAAAAATCAAAAGGATTAATTAATTTTAATTAATGTTTACTTCTGAGTTCTTATCAATGATTGAAGAAAAAAAAATGATTCCAATTTTGCGTCTTAAATGAAATAAGCGGACTAGAATCGACAGTATTCTATCAGATCCGATACTATAGTATAAGTATAGTAAGAAAGAAATAGATATTTCTTTCTTACTATACTATCTATTAGTGTTATTGTAGTGTATAAAGTTGTACTTTAGAATAAAGAAAGGGACTTAGTGTCGATCAATCTACAATATTATCTTTATATTATATATATATATATGTATCAAGATAATAAAGGATATGGAATTTACATAGAACCCATTCACTTTTTTGATACCTCTTTTTTTCGATCAATATTAAATAATTGTCTTGTCTTACTTTATAGTTTGAATTTCTAGATTTCTTTTTATTTGCAATCTGAGTCTTGTAATCCATCGAAAGAATCAACAAAGGAAAAAGCATTATGGGCATCTATTAAAGAGTCGTAATGATTTTTCCTTTGTTGATTCTTTGACAGGATGGGCACTTCTTCGGATTTGAAAGTGAATAAATATTTAATATAAGAAATAATAAACCTCACAAATTTTTAATGCTTGAACCCCCGATCGAGAAAGTAGAAATTCAATTTCGAAATAAAAAATCGGTAAGTGCGCAATAGGTGACTCGCCCAAGGCAAGATCTTCTTATGCATAGTATTTCGTTAAACAACTACTATGTCTAAGTTTCATTTTTTCTCATAGAAATAACGTATACACTTAAAAAATTCCCCCTTTGAGCAGGAAAAGTAAAGAGGGAAACAAAAAAGGGTGGGTCGAGCCTTCTTTAGTATCCATCTATAATTCTAGGAAGAGCCCGTTTATTAAAATTTAAAATTGAAATAGAAAATTTAAGAA